AAAAGACAAGAAAAGAGGGTTTATAACTCGAGAGATAAATATTAACCCTAACAAAATAAGTTATGAAGATAAAAGATTAGAATCACCAAAAAATATTTGGCGGATATTAAAAAGAAAAAATATTCGATTACTTCGTAAATCCCATTATTTTTTAAAATTTTTTATTGAAAAGATATACATAGATATCTTTCTGTGTATCATTAATATCCCTAGAATCAATGCCCAGCTTTTTATTGAATTAACAAAAAAAATTATTAATAAATACATTTACAATAATGAAGCAAATCGAGAAAGAATTGATAAAACAAATCAAAGTATAATTAACTTTATTTCAACTATAAAAAGGTCACTTTGTATTAATAAGAATTCACATATTTTTTTGGACTTATCTTACTTGTCACAAGCATATGTATTCTACAAATTATCACAAACCCAAGTCAGTAACTTATATAAGTTAAGATATGTCTTTAAATATTACAGAACATCTTTTTTTATTAAGAATGAAATAAAAGAGTATTTTGTTGGAACGCAAGAAATGTTTGATTCCGAATTAAGACAACATAAGAACCTTCGAAATTCTGTAATTAATGAATGGAAAAACTGGCTAAAGGATCATTATCAATATGATTTATCTCAGATTAGATGGTCGAGATTAGTACCGCAAAAATGGCGAAATAGAGTCAATCAATATCAATGCCGTATGACTAAAAATAAAGATTTAAACAAATGTGATTCATATGAAAAAAACCGATTAATTGATTACGAAAAACAAAATAATTTTGAAATAGATTTCTTACTAAATAAAAAAGAAAATTTTAAAAAACAATATAGATATGATCTTTTTTCGTATAAATCGATTAATTATGAGGATAAGAAAGACTCATATATCTATGGAGTGCCATTACAAGTAAATAATAACCAAGAGATTTCTTATACTTACAATACGCCTAAACGCAAACCATTTGATATGATGGAAGGTATCCTTATCAATAATTATCTAGTAGAAGATGATAGTATAGATATAGAAAAAAATATGGATCGAAAATATTTTGATTGGAAAATTCTCAATTTTTGTCTTAGAAAGAAGACCGATATTAAGGCCCGGGTCGATATTGATACTGTCACCAACAGAAATAAAAATACTAAGACTAAGATTAATAATTATCAAATAATCGATAAAATTGATAAGAAAGGTCTTTTTTATTTCACGATTCATCAAGATCAAAAAATTAACCCATTCAATCAAAAAAAACCTCTTGTGGATTGGATGGGAATGAATGAAGAAATACTAAGTCGTCCCATATCGAATCTAGAACTTTGGTTTTTCCCAGAATTTGTGATACTTTATAATACATATAAGATTAAATCGTGGGTCATACCAATCAAATTACTTATTTTCAATTTTAATGTAAATAAAAATGTTAATAAACATATTAATAAACATAAAAGTATCACTGGAAAGAAAAAAAGAGATATTTTTATATTATCGAATGAAAAAAAAACTTTTGAATTAGAAAATCGAAATCAAGGAGAAAAAAAATTAGCGGACCAAGCAGATCTCGAATCAACTCTCTCAAACCAAAAAAAAAACCAAGAAAAAAACCAAGAAAAAGATGTTGGAGAAGATTATAAGGGATCAGACATGAAAAAACGTAGAAACAAAAAGAAATACAAGAATAACCTAGAAGCAGAGCTTGAGTTGTTCCTAAAAAGGTATTTGCATTTTCAATTGAGATGGGATGATTCTTTAAATCAAAGAATCCTCAATAACATCAAAGTATATTGTCTCCTGCTTAGAATAAAAAATCCAAGAGAAATTGCTATATCCGCTATTCAAAGGGAAGAAATGAATCTGGATATTATGATGTTCCAGAAGGATTTACATCTTACAGAATTGATGAAAAGGGGAATATTGGTTATCGAACCAGTTCGTCTGTCTGTAAAAAATGATGGAAAATTTATTATATATAAAACCATAGGTATTTCATTGGTTCATAAGAGTAAGCACCGAATTAATCAAAGATACCTAGAAAAAAGCTATGGCTATGTTGATAAAAATAAGAATACTTTTTATGAATCCATTGCAATACATCAAAAAATGACTGGAAACAGAGACAAAAATCATTATGATTTGCTTGTTCTTGAAAATATTTTATCCCCGAGGCATCGTAGAGAATTGAGAATTCTAATTTTTGTCAATTCTAGGAATAGAAACAATATCCATAGAAATACAGTATTTTGCAATGGATGCAATGGAAATAAGGTAACAAATTTCGATCAAGTTTTGTTGAATAAAAGAAAAAATCTTGATAGAGATAAAAAGAAACTAATTAAATTAAAGTTCTTTCTTTGGCCCAATTATCGATTAGAAGATTTAGCTTGTATGAATCGCTATTGGTTTGATACCAATAATGGGAGTCGTTTCAGTATGACAAGGATTCATATGTATCCGCGATTGAAAAGTAATTAATGGTACATTTTTACTATATTTCCGTACCATATCGAGTATATGAAGACAAAGAAATAAACATACCCATTATCTTACATTTCATTATGATACATGATACTAATTTAATTTAATGAGGCGTTGTATTATATTAATTCGATCTAAAATGAATCAACAAAATCTTCTTATTTTTTTTTCGGTTTAAATTATTGTTTATTTTTTTGTGAGTACAGAAATAGACTATACTTTTGTATAGGATATCCTATCCGAATCCAATTTTAAAAATTGGATTGATTATTGAGTACTAAATTAGAGTACTAAATTAAGTAATTTTATTTGACAAAATTAAGAATTCTTAACGAAATTAAGATTATTATGTATATCAAATTCAAATGAGTAGCATTATTATTATTATTACTGATCAAGAAATATATATATCGATAAAAATATCTCAAAAAAAAGAGAGAGGGGCGATTCCTTTTTATGGTCAAAAATTCATTCATCTCAATTATTTCGCAAGAAGAAAAAGAAGAAAACAGGGGATCCGTTGAATTCCAAGTATTGAGTTTCACCAATAAAATAAGAAGACTTACTTCACATTTGGAATTGCACAGAAAAGACTATTTATCTCAAAGAGGTCTACGTAAAATTCTGGGAAAACGGCAACGGCTGCTGTCTTATTTGTCAAAGAAAAATAGAGTACGTTATAAAAACTTAATTAATAGGTTGGGTATTCGGGAATCAAAAATTCGTTAATTTGATTTGAAAAGTCATTTTGAATTATTTGATTTATTAGATCTTGAATTTTGATGAACTTTTTTTTTCGTTTTACGCAATTCATGGAAGAATAAATCGAGGAAAAATTTATGAATATACCAGCTACAAGAAAAGATCTCATGATAGTCAATATGGGCCCCCACCACCCGTCAATGCATGGGGTTCTTCGACTCATCGTTACTCTGGACAGTGAAGATGTTATTGACTGTGAACCTATATTGGGTTATTTACACAGAGGAATGGAAAAAATTGCGGAAAACCGAACAATTATACAATATCTGCCTTATGTAACTCGTTGGGATTATTTAGCTACTATGTTCACAGAAGCAATAACTGTAAATGGGCCAGAACAGTTAGGAAATATTCAAGTACCTAAAAGAGCCAGTTATATCAGAGTAATTATGTTGGAATTGAGTCGTATAGCTTCTCATCTTTTATGGCTCGGCCCCTTTATGGCAGATATTGGTGCACAAACTCCTTTCTTCTATATTTTCAGAGAAAGAGAATTCATATATGATCTATTCGAAGCTGCCACTGGTATGAGAATGATGCATAATTATTTTCGTATCGGAGGAGTAGCGGCTGATCTACCTTATGGCTGGATAGATAAATGTTTGGATTTCTGCGATTATTTTTTTACGGGAGTTACTGAATATCAAAAACTTATTACACGAAATCCTATTTTTTTAGAACGCGTTGAGGGCGTAGGAATTATTGGTAGAGACGAAGTAATAAATTGGGGTTTATCAGGACCAATGCTGCGAGCTTCCGGAATACAATGGGATCTTCGTAAAGTTGATCATTATGAGTGTTACGACGAATTGGATTGGGAAGTCCAATGGCAAAAAGAAGGGGATTCATTAGCTCGTTATTTAGTCCGAATTGGTGAAATGACAGAATCCATAAAAATTATTCAACAGGCTCTGGAAGGAATTCCAGGGGGGCCCTATGAGAATTTAGAAATCCGATACTTTGATAGAGATAGGTATCCAGAATGGCATGATTTTGAATATCGATTCATTAGTAAAAAACCTTCTCCTATTTTTGAATTGCCGAAACAAGAACTTTATGTGAGAGTCGAAGCCCCAAAGGGCGAATTGGGAATTTTTCTGCTAGGGGATCAGAGTGGTTTTCCTTGGAGATGTAAAATTCGCCCGCCGGGTTTTATCAATTTGCAAATTCTTCCTCAGTTAGTTAAAAGAATGAAATTGGCTGATATTATGACAATACTAGGTAGCATAGATATCATTATGGGAGAAGTTGATCGTTGAAATGATAATTGATACAACGGAAATACAAGATATCAATTCTTTTTACAGAGTGGAATCTTTAAAAGAGATCTATGGAATTATATGGGTGCTTGTTCCTATTTTGACTCTTGTATTGGGAATCACAATAGGCGTACTAGTAATTGTATGGTTAGAAAGAGAAATATCCGCAGGGCTGCAACAACGTATTGGACCCGAATACGCCGGTCCTTTAGGAGTTCTTCAAGCTCTAGCAGATGGGACAAAACTACTTTTCAAAGAGAATCTTCTTCCATCTCGAGGAGATACTCGTTTATTCAGTATCGGACCATCCATAGCAGTCATATCAATTCTACTAAGTTATTCAGTAATTCCTTTTGACTATCGCCTTGTTTTGGCCGATCTCAATATCGGGGTTTTTTTATGGATTGCGGTTGCAAGTATTGCTCCCATTGGACTTCTTATGTCAGGATATGGTTCAAATAATAAATATTCCTTTTTAGGTGGTCTACGAGCTGCTGCTCAATCGA